CGGAAGGTGGTGAGATGATATCTTGAGCGGTTACGTATCTAGGTCCCCTGACGCAGATGGATGCGTCTATAACTCCATACAGATTACTTCTCAATATAATTTCTTTCAAATTTAGTAAAATTTCATGTACTGATTCTTCAATACCTACTATCGTAGAATATTCATGCGCTACTTTCTCAGATTTTGCACGTGTGATACATGTTCCTTCTATTTCTCCAAGTAAAGCCCTTCGCATGGCAATACCTATGGTATCGGCTTGACCTTTCATAAGCGGGGACAGAATGAAACGACCATAATAAAGACGCTTACTGTCTACTCTTGATTCAACACATTTCCACTGTAGTGTTCGAGTGGATCCTAATACTTCCTCTCGAACCATACTATAATAATACTTATTATATTATTTGATCAGATCATTGAACTATTTATTTCTCTTGAAATATGTTTAATTCCTATTTCTACACACGTCTTTTTTTAGGAGGTCGACACCCATTATGTGGCATAGGTGTTACATCACGTACGAAACTTAATAATATACCACTTCTACGAATGGCTCGTAATGCTGCATCTCTTCCGAGACCAGGGCCTTTTATCATAACTTCTGCCCGTTGCAGACCCTGATCAACTACTGTACGAATAGCATTTACTGCTGCGGCTTGAGCAGCATAGGGTGTCCCTCTTCTTGTGCCTTTGAATCCAGAAGTACCCGCGGAGGCCCAAGAAACCACCCGACCTCGTACATCTGTAACAGTTACAATGGTATTGTTGAAACTCGCTTGAACATGAATGACTCCTTTTGGTATTCTACGTCCATTCTTAGGTGAACTAATACGTCCATTCCTACGTGAACCAATTCTTGGTATAGCTTTTGTCATATTTTATCATCTCATAAATATGAGTCAGAAATATACAGAAAGAAAAGATACGGAGATATCCATTTCATGTTAAAACAGATCTTTTATTCTTACATGGGTCCTCCCTTTAGAAAATAAAGTTCTTTTTTAGAAAGATTACCCTTGTCTCTGTTTATGTCTCGGATTGGAACAAATCACTATAATTCGTCCGTGCCTACGGATCAGTCGACATTTTTCACAAATTTTACGAACAGAAGCCCTTATTTTCATATTTCTTATTCCTTACCTTAATTCTGAATCTACTCTTTTGAGGAAAATAAGTTTCTTGAATATTTTTTTTTTTTTAACTTAACTTCGAATTGTGTCCCCATGAAAGGAATGTTTAAAAAATCACCTAATCGCTCGAATCTTTGTTGCGAAGTCTATAAATTATACGTCCTCTGGTTGAATCATAACGACTTACTTCAATTTTTACTCTATCTCCTGGTAGTATCCGTATAAAACTGCGCCGGATCCTCCCTGAAGCATAACCTAGAATTAGATCTTCATTATCTAAACGAACCCGGAACATACCGTTGGGAAGTGATTCAGTAATTAAACCTTCATGAATCAATTTTTGTTCTTTCATTCCAGGTAACCCCCTTGAAGTATCAACTAATGAAGGAAGAGGTATATAACTCACTTTTCCTCTCTATTTCACAAATGGGAAGTTAGAGATAAAATTAGGATACCAGAGGAGGAGGATCACCATATATAACACAAAATTTCTCCTCCAATTCTTTCTAGTCGAGCTTCTCGATCTGTCATTATACCTCGAGAAGTGGAAAGAATTACAATTCCCATTCCACCTAAAATCTTAGGAATTTGTTGATAGTTGGAATAAATTCGTAAACCGGGTCGGCTGATATGCTTGAAAACGGTTCTATATATTCCTTTCCTAGTCTTTCTATGTCGCAGGGTTGAAACCAAGAAATATTTGTTATTTTCCTGATGTTTCCGAACGTTTTCAATAAAACCTTCTCGTAGAAGTATTTTAACAATGTTTTCGGTGATATTAGTAGATGCTATTCGAACCGTTCCTTTTTTATTCATGTCAGCATTTCTTATAGAAGTTATTATATCGGCAATAGTGTCCCTACCCATAACGAACTATAATTTTTTGTGCCTCCTAATTTTGATATAATCAACATGTTTCCCTTTTTCTTTTTTCTTTGTTTTTTTTTTTTTTTTTTTTAATATTTAATATTTAATATTTAATATAAAGTATATGCGTGAGACACAATCTATTAATTTGATCTATTTCAGATAGTCTACTATATCATAGTGTCATCTACTAGTATTTATAATACCTCGGGAGCTAATGAAACTATTTTAGTAAAATTCAACTGTCTCAATTCCCGAGCGATCGCACCAAAAACTCGAGTTCCTTTTGGATTTCCTTCTTGATCAATGACAACCGCTGCATTGTCATCATATCGTATTATCATACCGTTGTCACGTTTGAGTTCTTTACATGTACGTACAATTACAGCTCTAATGATTTCTGATCTTTCTAGAGGCATATTTGGCACTGCTTCTTTGATTACAGCAACAATAACGTCGCCAATATGAGCATATCGGTGATTACCAGCTCCTATGATTCGAATACACATCAATTCTCGAGCTCCGCTGTTATCCGCTACATTCAAAAGGGTCTGAGGTTGAATCATATATTTTTTATTTGAACCTGTTATTTCAATGCAAAGGATGAAGGAAAAAAAGAAATATTGTCCGTCCAGAAAAAAAGAAACCTGCGGTTGTTTTTTCATCCTCAATATCCCTTTTGTTTAGTTTTACATCCCTATCGTGAAATAACAAATTGAGTTCGTATAGGCATTTTACACGCAGCTATTGAAATAGCTGCTCTGGCTACAGTTTCTGATACTCCGCCCATTTCATAGAGTATTCGACCCGGTTTAACAACAGATACCCAATATTCGGGGGATCCCTTTCCCGAACCCATACGTGTTTCCGTAGGTCTTACTGTAACAGGTTTGTCGGGAAATATACGTACCCATATTTTTCCGCCACGACGCGCATATCGTGTCATTGCTCTCCGCCCCGCTTCTATCTGTCTAGCTGTGATCCAAGCGGGTTCAAGTGCCTGAAGAGCGTATTCGCCGAAACAAATATGTTTGCCTCGACAAGATATTCCCTTCATTCTTCCTCTATGTTGTTTACGAAATCTGGTTCTTTTGGGGTTATAGTTGATGGTTGTTTCTTAATTCCATCTCTATTGCAGAACCGGACATGAGAGTTTCTTCTCATCCAGCTCCTCGCGAATGAAACGATTCAATAATATTACAGATACACATGTATAATTATAACATGTATAATTATAATATTTTATATAATATTATTAAATATAATATTATTAAATAATAAATATTAAATAATATAATATAAATATTAAATAATATAATAAATATTAAATAATAAAAAATATAAATAATAAATATATAAACAATAAATATATATAGATATAAATAAATATAATAGATATATAAGTAATTAGAAGTAAAAGTAATTAGAAGTAATGAATGGCATTTATTGATATTTAATTTGTTACATAGGAAGATGTATATACAAAATATACAGCTAGACGTGTATATTATTAGATATAGATTAGATATAGAAAATATAAAAAATGCTTCTTTTTTTAGATTAGAATATAACGTAGAATATAATGAATCCTTATTTTTACCTCTATCGAACCGAATCGCGCCAAAAAATTGTAATCCAATAAATAAAGGTTTCGCGGGCGAATATTGACCCTTTCATTCGTAGGTGTCAATTCATGACACCTCTCAGGATAAATCAATTCTTTCTTGGTTCGTTCCGCCATCCCACCCAATGAATTATTAGGATTCGTTTTCAATAGAATCCTATGCAGTCACAGGTTTCGTCGTTCCCATAGCTTCTCCATTAATGGTTAGGCCTGAACTCTGCAATGGAGCTTCCGGCAAAATTCGTTCCCGAGTCAATCTCCTCAGTTTTTATTAACCCGAGGCTCTTTATTATTTATTATTTTTTTTTATTTATATTTTCTTTTCATTTTATTAATTTATATTATTTATTTATATTTCATTTATATATTTATATATTTATATATTTATATCAGTATTGATTATATCAGTATTAATGCTTTATCACACTGCCTTTTATGAGGTAATTCATAGACCATACATATTGGTCTCATATATCATTGATATTTTTGTTCTCTCTTTCTATCATCCTTCCATTTATCCACATCCCTTTATTTTTGCTTCACAACCCATAATCAGATTTCTTTTTTATGGAAAAAATTTCAGTTGCTACAACTATATGATCGATCCACCCATATAATGACTGTTTCTTGGGATCTCGACAATACGAAGCAATAAGTTGGTTATTAATTTATATGTTACTAAGTTCATAGTGGGGGTTAGTCTATTTTTTTTTTTTTTTAATCTCAACCCTAAACTCTAAAGAAAAAACTAACGAGTCACACACTAAGCATAGCAATTATACTAAATGAAATGGTCAATCGAATTTTTATTCAACCTTATAGAATTAGAATTGTTCATTTTTGTTTGATTTAACAGAAAAAGAATGAAACAGTTTGTAATTTTTTGTTCTATCACTGGATAGAATGGCAAGACAAATGAAGCTCTATTATTTCTCGTTTACAAATATCCAAATTTTTATGCCTAATACTCCATAAATAGTTCGAATTGTATAGGAACAATGATCAATTTTAGCGCGAATTGTTTGTAGGGGAACCCTACCTTCTCTGATCCATTCGACACGTGCAATTTCTTTTCCGTCGATACGCCCTGCGATTTGTACTTGAATTCCTTTTGTATCTGTTTGTTCAGTTAATTCAATAGCTTTTTTCATTGCCTTTCGAAACGAAACTCTATTTTTTAACTGTAAAGCTATATATTCTGCAAGAATATTTGGTTGTCCATAAGGTTTTTCAACTCTTATGATAGCAATGTTGAGTCTCTGGTTCACAGAATGAAGTTCCTTTTGTACATTCATCTGTAATTCTTCTATTCCTCGTGTTCGGCCCTCTATTAATAAATTTGGGAATCCAATATGGATTATGACCTGGATCAAATCGAT